AGTGAAGGGTAGGAGATACCCTCTATGGGTACATGTCAGCCCTCTGCTACCCCAAACATAAAGGCCCTTGCGGAGCTTGGTGATGACGATGAGAGGGGAATTCAAGTGGAAGAGGATTGGGTATGTAGGTGCATTGTAGGAAAAATGGTCAATAAAATGCTGGCCTGATTAAGTTGGTCACAGTGGAGGGCTTGGAGCACCTTTTTTCTGAGGTGAACTTAGAAGGCAATAGGGAAGACCTTGAATCTCCTCAAGCAGCTCGCAATAAGAAAGCTAAGATAAAGAAGGATGATGACTTACAAAAAGGAGCGTGTGAAGAGCTAGCATCTCAAAAGAAGGAAAGGGCCTCAAAACTAGGCAGTCGAGGAAGGGGAGAAAAAAGCAGAACCCCAATAAAAAGAAAGAAGTAGGGAAGGAGCTTAAGCACTCTCAAAGGGCGGTGGCCGGACTTTGAGTCTCGAATTCAATTGATATCATTTTCATTCAGGAGACAAAGGTTGAAGAGAGGAAGATTGAGTTAGTAAAGGATCAGGGTAGTCTTGTCACTTTCTTTTAGTTCCACTTCCAGCGTTTGGTCTGTTTGGTGGCATGTGGATTCTATGGAATAAAATCAATGAGAGGAAGGAATTTTTTCATGGCTCTTACGGTGGAGTTTTTCTATGTTTGTTTCTCTGGTAAATTGCTTCGGCGGTTTATGGGCCAAATTCGGTGATTGAGAGACGAGTGGGCGGAACTAATGGTTGCTCAGGATCTCTCTTCCCCTTGGCATGGGAGGCATTTTGAACACATGCCTGCGGTTTCTGACAAAGGAGGGGAAACAAAAAGGTATGATGAAATTTAACGATTTTATCTTGGATCTTGGTCTTTCGTTCAAATCTCCCTCTTCTGGACTCTTCTCTTCTTTCACATCTTGGTCTTTCTCTTTCTAATAGAAATCAAAATCTCTCTCCCACCTATCCTTCATTCATGTATGCTCAGCCTCATCCATCACCCTATACACCACCAGCACCTTTAGGACCTACCCTGCCCACCCAACCAGCCTATGGTGTAGCTCCTACACCACCAGTAGTCCTACAACCCCCACCAGCCCCACCCGTCTTGCAACCTACTGCGGCTGCATTTGCACCTCCACCACCCGGGGCAACGGGCCCTTCATTCTCATTTGCCCAACCCCCGGAAGCTACAAGCGGAAAGCGAAAAGTCTTTCTTTAACAACGGTTTCAGTGAAAAGCTCCTCCTTGTTTGATCGGTACAAAAAGAGACCTTGCTTTAGCGCTCGAAAGAAGGATTTATCACAGCACCTGCGCCTAGAAGTCAACAGCGCCTTCCTACCTGATGTTTTCGTTACGACTTCCTTCTTCTGCCTTCCCTTCGCCCCGCTCCCGAGAGTGGTAGTTTTGATCAACCGCCGTACGCTTACTTCCTTTCCTTTCTAACGACACCCACTTGGAACCTTTTCACTTGTCCCCTTTGCCTTCCTGGCTTGGCTTGAATCACCAGCTTGTGAAGCAACCTTTTTTAGCTCTGCCTCTTGGCTATCCCTTTTCTAATAAGCTTTCTGCGAAGTTGCTTAAATCTTCGTACGACTCCTGGGATCCTGCTTGAGGTCCATCCATTGGAACCTGTTCACCTCCAGCAGCTGGAACTTCTTGGGGAGCACTTGTTCCTTGAGCCGACTTTTCCTCTTGCTGCGCCTTGTTCTCTGTGTTCTCCTCCCCAGTTTGTTGTTGATCTTCTAGAGCCAAGAAAGTCACCACAGTAAGTTCACTAGTTATAAAATGAGTCTTCTGTCATAGAGAATGATAGTATGGATCTATACCTCCCTTCTCCGTTTCTGTTTCTTTCTTTCCCGAAGGCATTTCTTTATCCATTCTCTCCTCAGTCACCCCTGTTAAGTTCTAAGTCACTTGTCAGTCAGAGAATCTTTGTCTTTTATCAAAATCTAAAAAGACTGTAATATGCATATGTCTTTACTGTAATTTATTACCTTCGTTGGTTTCGGGTACTGGGTTGATTGGCTGTTTTGACGGACTCTTTGTCAAACCCTTGTCAACCTCTAAAACGAATGGTGTCTCCACTTGCTCCGAGGCCCCTTCTGGAGTCAACACAGCCACTCTGTACCCTCTTTACCTTCTCTTTTTCGCCTTTCCTGGAAGACTATATATAGATCATGTGTTAGTCCTATGATTTTGGGTTAATCAACGTTTCAAAGCAAGTTTCAATGAACTTAGATGCCAAACTCCTCGTACCAGCTCTGAAGAAGACCCTTTCTTTAGCCTCTGATTCTCCTCTTTCCTCTGCACCCTCTTGGCTGGGCCTTTCATCTAGCACCTCCTGGTTGGCCGCAGAATCCCCAAATGCTTACTTCAGATGGGGGGCAGCAGGAGCTCGTCCTTGTAGGCAAAATCTTTTGAGCTAGGGGAATGTTGTCGAGAGTGGTTTCACTGCTCTCGTCGTCTTGTGTTGTCGACGGTGCAGTTTCCACCTGACTTCTTAGCCTAGGACTGAATCTGGGTGCTGGAGATTCCGGCACCTCTGTTTTTTCAAAGTGTTCTCCCCTTGATTGGGGGTTTGAGCGTCAACCTTCTTCTCTTTGCCCCCCCCCTTGGTTGTTTCAAGGGGAGGTTGCCCTGCCTTTTCACTTAAGCCTTTGGTGGTGGCTTGTGCTGTTTGCTGCTTCCCAGACACAAAAAAAAGAATCCCTCGGGCAATATGACCTTCTTCGTTGTCATCTTTTCCTTTTCGGATTCCTTCCTTAGGTTCTTTATAAAAAAAGGGACAACAAACGACAAAACTCATTCGAAAAAAAAAAAGGATTCACCCCCCTTAGCCTATCCTAATTTCAGAGCCCCGCCAGCTGCTGAAATTATATCCCACGAACGTCTTCCTCGCGTCATTAGTTCCTATCGTCAGTAGCTCCTCTCGTCTTAGACACCCGAAACATCAACCGCTGGAACTGAAATCAGAATCGGAACTGGCGCTGGAGCTGTAGTACGTAGTGTAGGCCCTTCCCTTGAAGATCTTCTTCGACGGAGCAGGTGCATTGGCTGAAGTAGGTCTAGTGACTGTAGTCTTACCTGACCTTTCCGTACCTCTATCTCCGTTTCGTACTCTCGTCGGTTGATTCAAAGGTTTGCGTATTTGAATAGTCTGCCCATTCGCTCATGGCTCGTTCCGTGCTTATGCACTCTACTCGCTGGGTCCACAACTCGTTCATAAACAAGGGATTCGTCTCATTACTTGACTTTATATGTTTTCACTCACATAAGGATTCGTCAAGCTCGTGATGATTTGCATGGAGTAATTCGTAACGGAATGGAAATTAACAAACCACTTTTTAACGCAAGAAAAACAAAGTCCCTGGATGTTTATATCTCAAGGTGACTAATTAAGTTTCTCTTTAGGCCTAGTTGCCTTAGAGACAGGATTTGACTTCTTGAAAACATCACAATTTAAGGAATTTCAAGAATTGAACATACTAAAGAAGGAAAGAGACAGAAGCCAACCAAGAAGCCTAACTGAAAATGACAACTAGAGCACTCCCCTGAAAGCCTGCCAATGAGACCCGTTCCCCTCGCGCTTCTGTAAAGGGAAGCACTTCGTCTCACTACACTTGAAGTACCTTTAGGAAGTTCCCAAGGGGTGTTCATTTACGTGAAAAAAAGTGCAATCCGGAATTCTACCGAAGAGCCTATTCCTATAAGGTCGTTTGTCCCCATGGTTTCTAAAGTTGGATGCATTGAATTACCTTGTTGCATAAGGTAAGCAACATGATCCCTGGCTTGGATAGCTGAGGGCCGGTATCCGTACTACGGCCATATCTTGTTGCTTGATTGGGAATTGGACTCTAGTTCGCAACCGAGAAAAGCAAGGAACACCGAAAGGGGAGAGCGAGGTCCAATGATCCTGTTTTCAAACCTGATCAGGGAATGAAAGCAACACCTTACTAAAGTTAGGAACCCAATCAAAGGAGTCCGGCATATCGCACAATCAGAGGAATGGAATCACCGACTGATGTGACGATGACCGGAACCGCTTCTACAGGTACGAACTGTCTTATTGCGTTGGATAACTTCCTGCTTGGGAGCGGCTGCTCTCGTACCACCTACAGGTACAGACAACTACCGGTAGATGAGCGCTTGAGTTCAGATGGATCAGTTGAACGGAATAAAAAGAGGAACGATCAGTAGTTACCGGAAGAAGGATGTTTATCATACCTGTGTCTAGGTCCGTCCATTTATGATCACAAAATCGGAATGAGAACTCGCCAACTACACGGAAAGGGACCCCTTTGAGAACATCGGGGGTCCGCCCGGAGACACTGGTGCCTAGGTCAAGACTATAATGGGGGCTAATGAGCGGCCCAGTCAAGCCATCAGTCAGAGACTGTGAGATTGGCACTTTGTACTGTTATTGGGATTGCCGAGGGTATAAGCGAGGCGCCATAAGGAGCCGTTGGGGCAAAGATAGATGCGTCCCAAACTGTGTTTGACTGAATTAAGTTAATACAGCGCCCAATAAGGACAAGAGGACATACCTACGTCTAAATTGCGACCACCGACGCCCTGCTCTAGGGTAATTCAGAAAGGGAGGATATATAGGCGAGGAGCTACGACATCAAACACAAAATAAAGGAGTAGCTCACCCTTCCGTGAAACATCCGGGACTCCAAATGTAAGAAAACTACGGATAGGTGAATCATTTATACACCGAGAAAGCCGAGCGCTATAGAAATCAAAGAGTACCCACCAAAAAAACAATCTGCCGCACTAGCTAGTCACAACTAGCCGTCGAGAAAGGAGCATGAAACAGCACAAAATAACCTTTCAAGATTGCCTGCATCAACCTAGGGTTGGCCCCTTCGCACGCAAATGCGAAAGGTGACTAAGGCATGCAGGGTGTGTTATTCGGTACATGCAGATGATGGCCTGGGGCGACCATCCCAGCGCACCTGAAAGGGCAACCGCAGGGCTCCTATACGGATGATATAAAAAAAGACGGAACTTGAGAGGGAACCGTCAAGGCAGACCAAAGGGAGAGGCCACTGGAGAGTGAGGTCCCAGACTTGGGACCATCACTCCAGGAATATATGGAAGAAAAACAAAAAGTGGCGACATAATTACGGGATGAGAGCGTTTCACTCGTGCTTCTCACCTGAGAATCACTTCGTTACACTCCACAGGAACTGGCTTAACGGTAATTACCAAGATGCCATTCATCAGAAAGAAAGAAAGGAATTCTTTATTCACTAAAAAAGAGGACACCTTCCCCCCCTAACCCCCCGGCGGGGGGAACAACACCAACACCACTACAGACGTTTCACTCGTGCTTCTATCGAGGAAGCACTTCGTTCAGTCCCCGGCAGCAGAAACATCCACATTCTCTACCTCCCCCTTTCTCTTCTTTCCCCCTATTTTCTTCCTTGTCCCCTGTACCTCACTCAAGCTAAAAGGAGGAGTTTTGAAAGAAGATAGGAACTTGGAGGCCCATTTGCTATATGCAGGCAAATCTTTACCTGTCTGGAGTTTTGAAGGCTTGAGAATGCTTGCAAATTGGGGCTCCATGTCGAATCTGTACCACGCTGCTTCGTGGTCGCTGTTGTGAGGGATGACGCGGGGGATTCCCTGATCCAGGCCGAATTGTTTCGCCACCCTATCTGGCCTGTACTGCACAACAGGCACGTGTTGCTTCTCTTCGGAAGTGATGACCGCTATCAGGTCACCTGGAGTTACGATTCGTACGAAATCTAGAATCTCATGATCCTCCGCAGGGTTGGAGGGTCGAACTAAGCGTTCACCTTCTCTGTCGTTGAATAATAGTGGCTTGATGTACCCAGGGAGATGGGTTCCATACGGTCTGTCCACGAAGTTGATGACGTTGTTTATGATGTCCTCAGGGACGACAGTTCGACTGCATTTTCCTTCATACCTCAGGAAGATGATTGAAGATGCCGGTGTAATGGGGCACGTTGGAGAGGAGTTTAGGGCAGGGAATCGTTCCCAGGCCCAAACCTGCAACATCCATAATGGAGCCCATACATGGTGAAACCTGGTTGCCTTCGTAACAACTGCTTTCGACAGCCGATCTTGTAGAATATTCAAAGCGTGATATATATTGGCGGTGGCTGCTGCTGCAAGAGATATCTTTTGCTTCAACCCTAGCCGAACTGCAGGATGGAAAACGGAAGGGGGAATGGGGCTATTGGGGAGCACGCTCTTTGCCAACCAGGTGGCCAGAAACGCCATTCTTCGTAGAGTCTTATCCTTGATGTTTGCCCTGAATAATTTCACCCAGGCCGCGATGCTTCGCTTCTTAGACACCTTGGGTTGTGACTCTTTCAGTGCTACAAGCTGTCCTTGCCAGACCTGTTCATCTTGTTGAAGAGGCCTTTAGCCTGCTGTACCGGCCACAGGGAGATTTCCTATAACATGGGCATCCTCTAAAGTGAATGCCCCAAGAGGCGACGAAGGTGCAAGTTTCTTGACTCCAAAACCCTATAAGCGTTTATAATACCTCGGTGTCTGAGGCAACGTCGTATATGGAGTTCCATATCGCTGTCGCTATCTCTAAATCCTCAAAGATCTTTCTCTCTTCCCATCATCTCCTCCACCCATTCCTTCCATTCGTCCTTGCTTGTAGCTGATTCCCTTATCCTCCGGCTTTATCACTCCAACTCTATTTTGGGCACTTCTGTTGGATCCCGGCTGACGATATCCATGATCCGCTTTGCTTGATCGGTTTTCTCCTCCACCGTATCCACCATCCAATACCCAATAATCGTTTATCTTTGAAATGGGATTCGGGGAAGATGGGAGGCTGCTAGAGGATTCTCCTTGGCCGGCCATTGTGATTTCGCTTGTAGGGCTTGGAGTGAACTTGCTTTCGAAGACTGGTTCTATTTTTCGATAGCTTGCAGTGTGATGATTTGAACGGCCACTTTGCTTTATATAATAAGCCGGAGTGACTTTATTGGTTACTGCGCTATTATGGCGGGTGCTATTGATTGATTATCTTGTACAGCGTGTTAATGCTTCGGGATAAACATCTCTTAAAGCGGCGATTATGGGTTCATTAAAGGACAGCAGTCTCCAGACGCTAACTTCTTGGCTACGTTATCGTTGGCTTAGTTCGCTCTATTCTGACTTCGACTAGAATCTGATTTCGATACGAAATGTGAGCCGATACAGCGAAGCGGTGTTATTTTATTCAAAGTATTCGAACTCATATATGGGTGACAATGGGGGCTGTAAGTTCGACGTACAAGATAACCAAAAGTTATATTCATCTAAGGCATTTCTCTCAGCAGCTTGAAGTTCCTGCAGTGTTGATTGTTCTTCAGTGACACGAATATTTTCTGCCAAAACGGGGAGTCTCTCCTGATGTTCTGTCACCATAGCTTCTATTTTTTCGAGCCGTTCCAGCCAAAAAACGTGAGCGCCTCGCGCGATACGGCTTTTTGGCCTACTCTTGCGGCTTGCTGGCTTAAAAATAAGCCGTTGC